CACGATCAACCAACATTTATCAAATTTGATGAAAAAGGGTCAGAAGAAATGGTTCGATCTTCTTATTTTGATTTCTCAAACGGAGAGATCCATGAATTGGGATCCTGATGCATATAGATACAAATGGTCCAATGGGAGCAAGAATTTCCAGGAACATTTGGACCATTTCATTTCTGAGCAGAATAGCCGTTTTCAAGTAGTGTTCGATCGATTACAATTACATATTAATCAATATTCGAGTGATTGGTCTGAGGTTATCGACAAAAAATATTTGTCTAAGCCACTTTCTTTCTTTTTGTCTAACTCACTTCCTTTTTTCTTTGTGAGTTTCGGGAGTATCCCCATTCATAGGTCCGAGATCCACTTATTGGATGACCATGATACTTCCCAAAAATCGAAATTCTTGATCAATGAAGGAACAATATCACCATTAAAGAATTGCAGGAAATCTTTTGATAACACGGATTCCTATTTTTCAATGATATCCCACGATCAAGACAATTGGCTGAATCCCGTGAAACCATTTCATAGAAGTTCATTGATATCCTCTTTTTATAAAGCAAATCGACTTCGATTCTTGAATAATCGATATCACTTCGGCTTCTATTGTAACAAAAGATTTCCTTTTTATGTGGAAAAGGCCTGTATCAATAATTATGATTTTACGTATGGACAATTCCTCAATATCTTGTTCATTCGCAACAAAATATTCTATTTTTGCGGTGGTAAAAAAAAACATGCTTTTTTGGAGAGAGATACTATTTCACCAATCGAGTCACAGGTATGTAACATATTGACTAACGATTTTCCGCAAAGTGGCGACGAAGGGTCTAACTTGTACAAATCTTTCCATTTTCCAATTCGATCCGATCCATTCGTTCGTAGAGCTATTTACTCGATCGCAGACATTTCTGGAACACCTCTAACAGAGGTACAAATAGTCAATTTTGAAAGAACTTATTGTCAACCTCTTTCAGATATGAATCTACCTGTTTCAGAAGGGAAGAACTTGCATCAGTATCTCAATTCAAACATAGGTTTGATTCACACTCCATGTTCTGAGAAATATTTACCATCCGAAAAGAGGAAAAAACGGAGTCCTTGTCCAAAAAAATGCCTTGAGAAAAGGCAGATGTATAGAACCTTTCAACGAGATAGTGCTTTTTCAACTCTCTCAAAATGGAATCTATTCAAAACATATATACCATGGTTCCTTACCTCGACAGGGTACAAATATCTAAATTTCATATTTTTAGATACTTTTTCAGACCTTTTTCATAATATTATGCATAGATTACATATATCATATCTTAAGATTGCATTGTGGAAGATACAATGCAATCTTAAGATATGGAATCGGATAAGTGAGATTCGGACTAATTGTTTACATAATCTTCTTCTATCCGACGAAATTTTTCATCAAAATAATGAGTCACTATTGATATCGACACATCTGGGATCGCTAAATGTTTGGGAGTTACACTATTCAATCCCTTTCCTTCTTCTTGTTGCTGGATATCTCGTTTATACACATCTTCTCTTTGTTTCTCGAGTCTATAGTGAGTTACAGACAGAGTTCGAAGAGGCCAAATCTTTGATGATTCCATCATACATCATTGAGTTGCGAAAACTTCTGGATAGGTATCCTATACCTGACCTGGATTCTTTCTGGTTAACGAAACTCTTTCTAGTTGTTCTGGAACCAGTCGTAGATTTTCTACAACTAATATGGGATATTGTTGTTTCTGATGACGACATGGTATGGGATGTTGGTCCCGTTTATGGGGTCGAATCAATACGTTCTAATAAGAAATATTGGAATCTCATCGATCTCATAAGTATCATACCAAATCCCATCAATCGAATCACTTTTTATATAAATACGAGACATATAAGTCATACAAGTAAAGTGATCCATTCCTTGATAATAAAAAGAAAAACCGGGAATGGTGCGTGGATTGATAATAAAATAGAATCCTGGGTCTTGAACAGTGATTCGATTGATGATAAAGAAAGAGAATTCTTGGTTCAGTTCTCTACCTTAACGACAGAAAAAAGGATTGATCAAATTCTATTGAGTCTGACTCATAGTGATCATTTATCAAAGAATAACTCTGGTTATCAAATGATTGAACAACCGGGAGTAATTTACTTACGATACTTAGTTGACATTCATAAAAAGGATCTAATGAATTATGAGTTCAATACATCCTGTTTAGCAGAAAGACGGATATTCCTTGCTCATTATCAGACAATTATTTATTCACAAACCCTGTGGGGGGCTAATAGTTTTCATTTCCCATCTCATGGAAAACCCTTTTCGCTCCGCTTAGCCCTACCCCCCCCTAGGGGTATTTTAGTGATAGGTTCTATAGGAACTGGACGATCCTATTTGGTCAAATACCTAGCAACAAACTCCTATGTTCCTTTCATTACAGTATTTATGAACAAGTTCCTGAAGAAGAATCTTGAGGATTTTTTTATTGATGAGGGTGAGGAC